AAAATCAAGGGAATGCTTGGATAATTGGTTTATATGGATTCTTCCTGGTTGAGACCATACATAAAAATGACATTGCCAAAAATTGACAAGATAATATTTCCACTTATTCATCAGAAGAGGAGTCTCTTTTGATGCCAGAATAGATTTTCCTCGATATCTAACATACTGCATAAAAGGATCCTTGAAGAACCATAAGGTGGCCGGAAAATCGTTAGCAAAGACTTCTTCAACAGGATATTTTATTTTTTCATAAAAAAATATTCGCTCAAAAAAGATCCCAGAAGAGGTTAATAGTAAATGATTAGATTGGTTACGGAGAAAAAGTAAAATGGATTCGTATTCACATACATAAGAATTATATAGGAGCAAGAATAATCTTGGATTACTTTTTGCAAAAATAGATTTTTTTGGAGTAATAAGACTATTCCAATTATAATACTCGTGAAGAAAGAGCCGTAATAAATGCAAAGAAGAGGGATCTTTCACGCAGTAGCGAAGGTTTTGAACCAAGATTTCCAGATGAATGGGGTAGGGTATTAGTACATCTGATGCATAATTTAAATGTGGGAATTTGTCCTCGAAAAAAGGAAATATTGAATGAATTGATCGTAAATTATAAGATTTTACGATTTCTGTCTCCTCTAAGGAAGATACTAATCTTAGGGAAAACGGAATTTCCACAATGACTGCAAATCCCTCCGATATCATTTGAGAATACAAATTTTTGTTGTACCCCAAAAATCGATTTTGATTAGAATCATTAACGGAAATAATAAAATGATTCTGTTGATACATTCGACTAATTAAACGTTTTATAATTAGTAAACTAGATTTCTTGTCATAACCTACATTATCCAACAAAACGGATCTATTTAAACCACGATCATGAGCAAGTGCATAAATATACTCCCGAAAGATAAGTGGGTATAGGAAGTCATGTTGCTGAGATCTATCTAATTCTAAATATCCTTGAAATTCTTCCATTTAAAATTCGATTTGAACCAGAAAAGAAATAGGTAATTTATTGGGTTATCAAATGATACATAGTACGATACAGTCAAAACAAGGTATTTATAGTAAGAAAAAACTAGATACCTCGGAAACAAGTCAAACTCATCAACGGACTCTCTAGCCCCTTATGTTCATTTATAGGATAACAAGATAGTTAGAAGTCCTTTATTTTTTCAATCCAATCGCTCTTTTGATTTTGAAAAAGAAAATCTCTTTATCAATATACTGCCTTCTTCTACACATTTATCTCTACCCCATAAAGGGGAATAGCTAATAGTTAGGACTCATAAGAAATTTCTAATCCACTCATCAGAAAAGCCTTTCCCGCATTAAGCACTAATATATTTTTAACGTCTAATTAGATGGGGTAATCATTCAAAAATGAAGAACAGAAGCTCGTTACTTTTTATTTCCCTATAATTGGAACCTTATAGTAAGGCTCTACCCATTTATTCACTCGACCCCCCAAAAGATTCTTTTTAAAAAATTGTTAGACACCACGAATTTAAACAATTGAAATAAGATTGGGGACCTATTCAGTAAGAATGAAATATTCTCAGAATTATCCATTGCTACGACATGCTGCTTTTTCCATTCATTCCTTTCAGGATCAGTCGTGGTCTTACAAACTCTACCGATGGTATGGACGAATCTGTTGCTTCATACAAATGTGTAAAAGATGCTAGCCGCACTTAAAAGCCGAGTACTCTACCGTTGAGTTAGCAACCCCCAAAAACTAATTAGAATGTGTAGATACAATCAGAATCCCAATAAATAACGAAATTGAATGGCACAACGCAATCAAACCATTAAAAAAAAAAAAAAAAATGAAAAAAAAATTCTAACCCACTCTGAACATAATAAAAATGAACAAATCCGACGAAAATACAAAAAATTCTCAGATAAAAGATAAAATAGGGATAAAGTCAAAGATTTTCAAATATTTATAGACCGCCTATTGTCTCTTATATTATCCATTAATTAGTATATATCGAGTTTTATTGATTTTAATCTTAATCAAAAAAGACTTCTTGTATGACAGAAAATCCAAGAACCCATTATTTGAATTAAATTAAATCTATGGAACAGGGATAAATGGATCCATTTATCCACGATCGGATTATATTTATTTGATACACTGTTGTCAATATGAATATTGATAAAAGCATACAAAAGATAAAACAAATTCTAAATCGAACTAACAATTCTGATTTCAATCAATTAAAATTAATCAAATTAAAATTATTTTAATTGAAATAAAAAAACTAAGGACTTGTGTTGGATTGGCACTATATATAAATATATAATATAGGTGGAAGACTAAATTAAGGAAGACGGGGGAGAAGTAGAAAAAAATGAGGTTTATTCAATAACTAAAATAAACAGGTTTAGTCCTTTGTTTTTTTTTGTTCATAGAGTTCCAACGAAAATCACCCCATTGACGGTAATGCAAATTTTTATGTCTATAGACCCAATTACTTCTACGTCATTTCTTATTTATTCACTTGATCTTTTTCTATACTATTTGATTTCTATTTAATATTATTGGATCCATTATTATATCCATTATTATATCAATAAAATAGAAATCCATTTTTTGTCGTTATAAATAAACGACACCATTCTATAGTAACAATACTAAAAGTAACAATACTAAACGGAAGTATGATATGAATAGAACAAAAGAGGAACTAGCAAAGAAAGGGTTATACAAAGCTATATACAAGTCATCCACACCTTCTTTTTTCTATTTTATTTCATTAATTGAATTTTGTTTGTTGATTAAGGCGAAGTTCCGTAAAAACCCCCGCCTTTTTTGAAATATCATGAACAGTTCCTGTAGGTTGAGCGCCTTTTTCAAGGAAATCTAGAATAGCAGGAACATTTAAATAGATTTGATTCTTTATCGGATCATAAAAACCCACTTTCCGAAGATCTCTTCCCTCTCGTCGGGATCGAACATCAATTGCAACGATTCGATAAATGGCTCATTGGGATAGATGAACAATACCCCCCCCTAGAAACGTATAAGAAGTTTTCCCCTCGTACGGCTCGAGAAAATTAGAAATTATGTCTATGTATCGAATTACAATATCAAATATATCCATAAAATCATCAAATTAATTAGACTATTGATTTAAGTACTTTTTTTTTCTTATTCTTACCCAACAAAAAAGAAAATTAGTCGTATTTGCACCCTCATAACTCAAGTTGGATAACTCTGAAATAACTCAAAAGAGAACCCTTTTAGATATTTCATTTATTGAGTGGTCTCTAACCCTTTTATTGTCTGTCTCCTTTAGAATCTATTTTGATTCTTCATTCTGATCTAGTTGTTAAGACAATTGAAAAAGGTATTTACTTGTTCCAGGATCTTTGCCTTGAATCATTGGGTTTAGACATTACTTCGGTGATTTTTAAATCCTTTCAAAACGGCAGCAACATATCATTTTTTGTGATTTCTTTCTGTCAAAGAATCATACGAATGGTTGATTCCTGCGTAATACACCTTCCTTTTGAATTGGAAATTTTCTCGAATAGGACCTTTTCGGTTTATGTATCGAAAATATACTTACGAAGTTGTTCCAATTTATTGATTGATACTAACCCTAGATTATTGCCCCTGAAAAAAAATCTTTCTACTCGAGCTCCATCCTGTACTATATTACATCACCCCCCCCCCCCAAAAAAAGAGGGTTCCAGCGGAACAGAACAAATGATGTCGAGCCAAGAGCACTTTCATTCCTATATAATATATAAAAAAATGGTGGATGTAAGACTCCACAGCTGATCATGTCCTTCAAGTCGCACGTTGCTTTCTACCACATCGTTTTAAACGAAGTTTTACCATAACATTCCTTCGGTTTGGAACCCATATGTAATTGATTCAATTATGGAATCATGAATAATCATTGGTTCGGTCGGTACATAGTAATCTATTTAACCCTATTTTTTTAGATTAATAGAATTAAATATTGGAAATTCTAGAAAATAGAAATAATTTTTTTTTCTAAATTTTCAAATTTAGAATATTTTGATTGTAAAAATAAAATTAGTTAACTAATTATAACTAATATAACACGAATAAACAAGTTATTTTGAATCTGTATCTTCAAGTAACGTAATAGTGATAGGATAAATTCAACAATTTCACACTTCTTCAAGTACCAAGAACTCATAAGAGTTCGTTACAAAGATTTAATTGATTGAAAAATTTCCTATCCGATACATGTATTTTGCATAACATAAAGTTTTCCAGCAAGGACCTTTCGTTTTTTATCATCAGTAAGAGAGAGAGAAATCCATATTGGATTAAACCATCTGTGAGTAAAAAAAGATAGATAAAAAAACACTGATGTAAGGGAAGATTGAAAATTTATGTTGTTATTTTTTCATATTTATACTGTAAAATCTGTAAAATAGGTACTATTTAACGAATCGCAAATGAATTAAATTTCCTATTTCATATGCGTGTTATTTGAACTCGATTAAATTTGTGAAAAAGATATGATTCCGCAGATTATTAAAAAAAGAAATAATAATCACATTCTATACCAATATTCTATTCTTAATACAGAAGGCTGTTCGAAAGGGCAATTTTTATTTTTATATATTTTATTATATTATGATATATATTTAATATATATTAAAAATATATTAATATAATGATCACATTATATAATAATAATCATAGACGGGGTATGATCTGGGACGGAAGGATTCGAACCTCCGAATAGCGGGACCAAAACCCGTTGCCTTACCACTTGGCCACGCCCCATTTTTTCTATTAGACACTAATAAACACTAATATTGTTACGGGTTATTCGTCAACTCCAGTCTAAATATCTATTATTTATAAAATGGATTACTAGAATTTTTATACATATAGACTATACATGTAGACATAGAATTAAACTGAATTTATTGATCATTACATATAATTCAATTAAGATATTGTACGAAAGTATGATTTATTCTATTCTCTTTTGATTTGAGATATAGAAGGATTTTTGATTGGGTGAGTTAAAATCAAAGAAAGTTTTTTGGTCTATCTTATTTTCTTTTTATTCATTTTCTTTCTTCTATCAATAATAACATATTTATAATAATAAAAAAAATAACATATTTATAATAATAAAAAACTCAATTTATTAATAACTCAATCAAAATAAATACAATTATCCCCAAAACAAAATGTTTGTTATGCTTAATATATTTAGTTTAATCTGTATCTACCTTAATTCTGCTCTTTTTTCCAGTAATTTTTTCGTCGCCAAATTGCCCGAAGCCTACGCTTTTTTGAATCCAATTGTAGATATTATGCCAGTAATACCTCTGTTCTTTTTTCTCTTAGCCTTTGTTTGGCAAGCTGCTGTAAGTTTTCGATGATATTTTTAATAAAGTCCCAGATAAATTCATGATTTATTCGAAAAAAAAAAATTCTACGAATTGATAAGATCAGATAAGTCCTACACTCTCAATTCAAATATTGAAATTATTGTACAACCGCGACAAATCCGGATCACCCCACTGCATTTCTTGGTGTCAAAATAAAAAAGTAGGGTATGCGGTATAAAAGTGGAGAATCTATTCTCTTTTTTCCTAAAAAAAATCTTGGAGATTGTGTAATGCTTACTCTCAAACTATTTGTTTACACGGTAGTGATATTCTTTGTTTCTCTCTTTATCTTCGGATTCCTGTCTAATGATCCAGGACGTAATCCTGGACGTGAAGAATAAAAGATAAGGTTTTTTTTTTCTTTGCTTGATTTTAAACTGTTATTAGTAAGATTTTATCTATTCCACATCCTTAAACTTCTTTAACTATTCATTTTTAACTATTAATTAAATAAAAAAAGAGCTCGCGATAAATTCGAAAGAAAATACCAAGTCATCAACAAAAACGGAAAGAGAGGGATTCGAACCCTCGGTACGAAAAACTCGTACAACGGATTAGCAATCCGACGCTTTAGTCCACTCAGCCATCTCTCCTCCCAATTGAAAAAGGATAATACTATGTTACATTATAAAAAATAAGGCTTGAAAACGCCCGTCATAGTATTATTTTTTGATTTCGTGATTTCGTCCGAAGGGGCTTTTTAGTTTCACGGCCCGGCCTGGTCAGTACTTAGCCGGGCCCGCCCTTTTGTTCCAACGAATCATAAATAAAAAGATTTTTGAATTTTGAAAAAAAAAAGAAAAACACTTGCTTGTTATTGCGATTAAAAATAAATAAAAAACTTTTTCAATTTCTATGATATAGAATCAAATGATATCGAATCAAAGTGCCGTTTCTTTCTTAGTTAGTCCTTTTATTCCAGTTTAAATAAGAAAAAGGGAACTGTCGTTTCTTGACACAATCCATTTTTGTGTTATGGCTTAAGTTCGAGACGTATAGGTCAAAAACCTCGGGCAAAAAAACACTTGGTATTTAGTTATTTAAATTAAATGAATCCTCTTTTCCTAATCTCATTAGGTCCTCTGATACAACACGTAAACGCTCTCGTTTTCATGATTTTTTTCTGATCTTTTGTTTTACTTTTGATTAGGGTCGACAAAAGGTCCATTTATATACAATAATCGGATTGTAGCGGGTATAGTTTAGTGGTAAAAGTGTGATTCGTTCTATAACCCCCTATATAGTTAAAGGGTCTTTCGGTTTGATTAATATTCATATATTCATTCCGAACAAAAACTTTAGTTCTTAAAAGGATTGAATCCTTTACCTCTCAATGAAAAATTCGAGGAAGAATATACATTCTCGTGATTTGTATCCAAGAATCAATTTAAAATTGAAAAATTGGATTATGAGATTACGAAACATAATTTTTTTTTATTGGATCAATACTTCCAATTGAATGAGTATGAGTAAAGGACCCATGGATAAAGATAAAAAGTGTATTTCTAATCGTAACTAAATCTTCAATTTTCAATTTATATAATTGAAAATTTATATAGGGGAAATTGAAGCAAAACAGCTATTAAACAATGTCTTTGGTTTACTAAAGACATCGAGAAATTGTTTTAGCTCGGTGGAAACAAAATGCTTTTCCTAAGGATTCTTTCAAATAGAAGTAGAGAACGAAGTAACTAGAAAGATTGTTAGAATATAACCCTCCTCTTTTCTATAGGGATCGTCTAGAAAGCGGGTTGTTCTGAATAGATTCAGACAGAAAAGCTGACATAGACGTTATGGGTCGGATTTTTTTATTTCGTTCATGTCTGAATCTGGGAATTTATCCATCTTCCATAAAGGAGCCGAATGAAACCAAAGTTTCACGTTCAGTTTTGAATTAGAGACGTTAAAAATGATGAATCAACGTCGACTATAACCCCTAGCCTTCCAAGCTAACGATGCGGGTTCGATTCCCGCTACCCGCTTTTACTTTAAATCGTTATAATCTTTAATATTCTAAAATTCGAAAAATTCAATTTTTTTATATTTAATAATAAAATTGAATGAATCGAATTAATGTAATGCATAATTGAC